TTGTTTTTCTTATTTCGTTGGAAATCATATAAAGACAATTCCTATTTGATATAGCTATTTGGGCTAGTATTTTACGATTAAGGAGCAACTGTCCCTTGTATAGATCATGTATTAATTTACTATAACTATAGGATACTCCCTTTTCTCGAATTACTGCGTTTATCCGAGTGATCCACAAACGACGAAAATTTCTCTTTTGCTTATCCCTATCCCGATGAGCCGAAACCAAAGCTCTTATTTTCTGTTGAGTAATAGTTCGAGTAAGTCTTGAATGAGCCCCTCGAAAACTTGATGCAAATAAACGAATTTTTGTTCTACGTCTCCGAGCTATATATCCGCGTTTAATTCTGGTCATTGAATAAATAAAACTTTCACAAATAACTAATTGATTTCTTTTCTTTCAGTTATTCTTTTACACGCCTTGGTCTATTAATAACCAAACGGATTTTTCCAATGTATAAAATAACAATTCCAATGGCTTTGGCTACTATAACCTTCCCGACCACGATTTTTTCTTTTGCTAGGTGTCAAAAATATAGTCAATAAAAAAAATAAAAAAAAAATATATATAGATAAATTAACTGGATAAAGAAATAGTGGATTCCATCGTTTCTATGGTTACTTCTTAAACGGTGAGGTCTTCTCTATACACCGGAGCCTTTACTTCATTTAATCAATGTTGTTGGTAACTTGTATAGTTCACACCACACTCTTTGGCTCTACCCATGAATTATCCAGTAACAGGTCTTTCACAATAAGAGCCACCTATATAGTAACGGTATTTAATTATGAAAGTTAGCTGGGGTAGCTGACCCTCGTAGTCCGTTCTTGACCGAGTGGGAACTTTATTTTTCTGTTTTTTTTTTTGAATTTCAATAAGATTTTCTCCGCTTAATGGATAAGCATTTGCTACCAATGGATAATTGCTTCTCATCTTAAATTCAGGTGATTGGATTTGCACCAATCGAAACCATAAACTTTATACACAATAGAAGGATGGATTTTCTTATTTTTAGATAGTGAATGGAGTTCCTTCTTCCATTCTATCTTCTTCACAGGTACTGATCATTCATACTGGAAAGCGGTTTTCTTGCTTTTTTTGTGCCAGCTCATGATTTAAACGAGTCGCACATACACCCTAGTACATGTTCCTCGGCGTTGAGGACATCCCCGAAGAGCGGGGGATTTCGTGACATTTCGAATTGGCTGTCTTGTATTTCTAATAAGTTGTTTAATAGTTGGCATGTTGAAGCATATACATAATGGGCTGGTTTAGATTGATCCTAACCGGATAATTATGAATTTATTCTAGTTATTTATTCTATTTAATAGATATAGTAAACTCGGAGATAAAATCTAAAATCGCGGATTTGCACAAAATCCATTTTTTTCATTCAACTGCTACAAGATCAACAATTCCATAAGCTTGGGCTTCTGTTGCTGACATAAAAACGTCTCTTTCCATGTCTTCAGATACAACCCATAAGGGTTTGCCCGTCCTTTGTACATAAACCCTTGTGAGGGTTTCGCGTAGTTTCAGGAGTTCTTCCGCTTCCAGGATAAATTCTCCCGTTTGCGCCTCATAAAAAGAACTAGCAGGTTGATGGATCATTACCCTGATGATAGAAGGGTTCTCTATCTGGTGAAACGAACAGAAAAGAAAGATAAAGAGTAATAGGAAAAGAAGATAGAATTTAACAACCGTACGGGCATCATCCTTTGTGCATTGCATACGGCTCTAGAATCAAATTGATTCTTACTTTCCATTCAAGACAGATCAAGATAGAATCTATCAGCCCCAGATGGGTAAATGATCAAATTGCCACCCTTCCTTTCACGGGAGTTAAAAAATACTATGATGGCTCCGTTGCTTTCTATTTTTTTTAATAGATTCTTTTTTTGTCTTTGATTCAGCAATCCCAAAGTTTCTTTTTGATCCAACCAAAAAAAAAGAAAAATCTTGTTTTTTTCGTACCCTTTTTTATAACATAATTAGTGTTAAGAGCCCTTCGGTGTGAAAACAAAAAAGTTTGTGACGCTAAATTCGACTTCCGATAGATAAGATAAAATCGGAAATACCTTTTATCCCATACTACTCTCTCGATATATAATCGAATTTTGTGAAACAACACTATAAAATTTTTTCATATCGAATTCGAAGTGCCATGCTATTATTACTTAATATTCATACGGCGAAGGCATAGTTTTCTTTTTTTTCTCAAATACAATACAAATAAAAAACTCATTGGCGCCAAGCGTGAGGGAATGCTAGACGTTTGGTAATTTCTCCTCCAACCAGGATAAAAGATCCCATTGATGCGGCTAATCCCATGCATATTGTATGCACCTCTGGTCGCACAAATTGCATAGTATCATAAATAGCTACTCCAGGTATTACCCATCCGCCAGGAGAGTTTATAAACAAATATAGATCTTTGGTATTATCCTCGATACTGAGATATACCATAAGACCAATAAGTTGATTCGAGATCTCGCTATC